CAAAAGCAATAAAAAATCCAATATAGAATATTATTTCCAAAGCCACAGGATACGACTGATTAACTGATGTTTCAAAATTCAATGTTGGTTCATTAGAACCATATAAACCGACACCCAGAACTCCCATTAAGAGAAAAATGGAACCCCCCGCCGTGTACAAAATAAATTTTGTGGCTGAGTAGAGACGTTTCTTTCCTCCCCACATGGATAGAAGTAGATAAACCGGAATTAATTCTAATTCCCACATGATGAAAAAAAGTAAAAGGTCCCGCGAAGAAAATGATCCTATTTGACCACTGTACATTGCTAACATCAAGAAATGGAATAATCGAGAATCTCGAGTAACAGGCCAGGCTGCTAAAGTAGCTAACGTAGTGATAAATCCTGTTAATAAAACGGGTCCTATTGACAGCCCATCTATTCCTAATTTCCAACGGAAATCAAAAAAATTGATCCATTTATAGTCCTCGACTAGTTGGACTAATGGATCGTCCAATTGGAAATGATAACAGAATGCATAGGTTGTTAGAAGAAGTTCTAACATGCATATACATATAGTATACCACCTAATTACCCTATTTCCTTTATGGGGAAGAAAGAAAATAAAGGAACCCGCAAATATTGGTAAAACTACAATTATTGTTAACCAAGGAAAGTTGTTCGTGGTAAAGACAAGATACACTTGGACCAAAAAAACCTGTGCCCAAAAATAATATATTTTTGGGCACAGGTTTTGGCGGTAAAAAAAAAAATGGACTCGAGTAAGAGTTTCTGTAACGTATTAATAAGCTATACCCATGCTGCGCGTTGTTTCATGCCATAAATAAACTCGAACACTCAAGAAATCTGTTGGGCAGGCGGATTCACATCTCTTACAACCGACACAATCCTCTGTTCTTGGAGCAGAAGCTATTTGTTTAGCTTTACATCCGTCCCAAGGTATCATTTCTAATACATCCGTGGGACAAGCTCGGACACATTGAGTACACCCGATACATGTATCATAAATCTTTACTGAATGCGACATTGGATCTATCCATTTTTGAACGTGATAAAGTTTCAATCTAGTAAATTGATAAATGAATTATATATTTAAATACTAGGACTAGATGAATCGATGAGTTTCCCGAGTTTTTTTATTAATCTACTTATGGAATGGATTGACAGTGCCAAACTACTTTGATCTCTTATCTTTGTGATAACAGGAGCCTACCTTAAGTAGCCAACATGCTAATTTGAATTTATTTATGAAAATTCTAAGTTATATGATAATATTACTTAAATTACTTATTCAACAAGTTCGATTGATTTATACGAGTTGATTTTCTGTTACGATAAATTGATGAAACAATAGCGAGTCCAATAGCGGCTTCAGCAGCTGCAATAGCTATAACAAAAATGGAGAAAATGGCTCCTTTTAATTGACGACTATCAAAAAAATCAGAAAATGTTACAAAATTGAGATTAACCGCATTTAATATAAGTTCAAGACACATAAGAGCCCTAACCATATTTCGACTTGTAATCAATCCATATAGACCGACAGAAAATAAAAAGGCACTCAAAACAAGTACATGTTCGAGCATCATTAACTAACTCCTTATCAATCTCGATTCATTTCAATATGAACAACAATTTAACCAATTGGATTTACTAGTTGACTAGAATATAAAATAACGTAATGGAATAAAGGAATATATTGGGAATAGGTCGAACTAATAAAAAAATTCTATCTATTTTATATACAAAGTCAAATAGAAAAAGGAAATGCATGTGGTAGCTCATATTTTTCCAGTTCTAAAGAGTTATTATTGACGAGCTACAGCAATTGCGCCGATTAACGCAACTAAAAGAATTATTGAAATAAATTCAAACGGAATAAAAAAATCTGTTGATAAATGAATTCCAATTTGTTGACTATTACTTATAAGATCTTGCTCTATAATCTGGTTTGCTTTTGTAGTCCAAATAATACCGTACCATGACGTATCTGGAATAGTAGTAATTAGTGAAACAAAAATACTTGTACAGACCACGGAAGTTACTCCATCTCCCACGGTCCAAAGATGGAAATCTTTGGAATATTCTGAACCATTTATAAACATCACAGCAAAAATGATTAAAACATTGATGGCTCCTACGTAAATAAGGAGCTGCGCAGCAGCTACAAAATGGGAGTTCGATAGAATATAGAATAAAGATATACAAACAAAAACAAATCCTAACGAAAAGGCAGAATAAATGGGATTAGGAAGTAATACTACTCCCAGAGCCCCTAATATAAGACCCAATCCCAGAAAGACTAAAAGAAAATCATGTATTAGTCCAGGTAAATCCATTATATATAAAAAAAGAGATAAATAAATCAAAATCTTTCATAACTTTATTGACCCGGTCAGGAAAAAAGAGGTAACTCTACTTTTTATAATAGTTGTAAAAAAAATTCTATTTTTCTGGATATGTAGATATAGTTATTGGCCTAATCTCTTGAAAGAGTAAT